ATCAAATGGCTGTTCATGTACCTTTATCTTTGGAAGCGCAAGCGGAGGCTCGTTTACTTATGTTTTCTCATATGAATCTCTTTTCTCCGGCTATTGGAGATCCCATTTCGGTACCAACCCAAGATATGCTTATTGGACTCTATGTATTAACGATCGGGAATCGTCGAGGTATTTGTGCAAATAGGTATAATCCATGGAATCGCATAAACTATCAAAATGAAACAGTTAATGATTATAAGTATAAATATACTACGAAAGAGAAAGAGCCCTATTTTTGTAGTTCCTATGATGTACTTATAGTTTATCAGCAGAAACGAATCAATTTAGATAGTCCTTTGTGGCTTCGGTGGCGACTAGATCAACGTGTTATTGCCTCAAGAGAAGTTCCTGTCGAAGTTCAATATGAATCTTTGGGTACCTATCATGAAATTTATGGGCACTATCTAATAGTAAGACGTATAAAAAAACAAACCCTTTGTATATACATCCGAACCACTGTTGGTCATATTTCTTTTTCTCGAGAAATAGAAGAAGCCATACAGGGGTTTTGTCAGGCCTACTCATACGGTACCTAAGCTAAGGAATTATGTAATACCGCGGGAATTTGGATCTCTCCGGTTCAACTGGAATCATAATTCCTTAATTTCTACATGAATCGAGATCCAGTAAAGGAGGTCTTCGAATCACTGACTCAAACCCATTGGCGAATCCTACTCAGCGGAATAGAGAAGTACTTATGGCAGAATGGGCTGATCTGTTCTTTTACAATAAAGCGATAGATGGGTCTGCCATGAAACGACTTATTAGCAGATTAATAGATCACTTCGGAATGGCATATACATCGCACACCCTGGATCAAGTAAAGACTCTGGGTTTCCAGCAAGCCACTGCTACATCCATTTCATTAGGAATTGATGATCTTTTAACAGTACCTTCTAAGGGGTGGCTAGTTCAAGATGCTGAACAACAAAGTTTCATTTTAGAAAAGCACCATCATTATGGGAATGTACACACAGTAGAAAAATTACGCCAATCCATTGAGATATGGTATGCTACAAGTGAATATTTGAGACAAGAAATGCATCCTAATTTTAGGATGACTGATCCTTCTAATTCAGTCCATATAATGTCCTTTTCGGGAGCTAGAGGAAATGCATCTCAGGTACACCAATTAGTAGGTATGAGAGGATTAATGTCGGATCCCCAAGGACAAATGATTGATTTACCGATTCAAAGCAATTTACGCGAAGGACTTTCTTTAACGGAATATATCATTTCCTGCTACGGAGCCCGCAAAGGAGTTGTGGATACTGCTGTACGAACATCAGATGCTGGATACCTCACGCGTAGACTTGTTGAGGTAGTTCAACACATTGTTGTACGTAGAACAGATTGTGGCACTACCCGAGGCATTTCCGTGAGTCCTAGAAATGGGATGACGGAAAGAATTTGGGTCCAAACACTAATTGGTCGTGTATTAGCATACAATATATATATGGGCCCACGTTGCATTGCCGCTCAAAATAAAGATATTGGGGTTGGACTTGTCACTCGATTCATAACCTTTCGAACCCAACCAATATATATTCGAACCCCCTTTCTTTGCAGGAGTATATCTTGGATCTGTCGATTATGTTATGGTCAGAGTCCCACTCATGGCGACCTGGTCGAATTAGGAGAAGCAGTAGGTATTATTGCGGGTCAATCAATCGGCGAACCGGGGACTCAACTAACATTAAGAACTTTTCATACCGGTGGAGTATTCACAGGTGGTACTGCAGAACATGTACGAGCTCCTTTTAAGGGAAAAATCAAATTCAATGAGGATTTGGTTCATCCCACACGTACACGTCATGGGCATCCTGCTTTTCTATGTTATATAGACCTGTATGTAACTATTGAGAGTCACGATATTCTACATAATGTGAATATTCCACCCAAAAGTTTTCTTTTAGTTCAAAATGATCAATATGTAGAATCAGAACAAGTGATTGCTGAGATTCGCGCTGGAACATCCACTTTCAATTTTAATAAAGTTAAAGAGAAAGTTCGAAAACATATTTATTCTGACTCAGAGGGAGAAATGCACTGGAGTACCGATGTGTACCATGCACCTGAATATAAATATGGTAATGTTCATCTCTTACCCAAAACAAGTCATTTATGGATATTATCAGGAGCTCTGTGCAGATCCAGTATAGTGCCTTTTTCGCTCCACAAGGATCAAGATCAAATGAATGTTCATTCTGTTGAACGGAGATCTATTTCTGACCTCTCCGTGACTAATGATCAAGTGAGACACAAATTGTTTAGTTCGAATCCTTACGGTAAAAAGGGGGGGGTTCTTGATTATTCAGGACCTGATCGAATCATATCCAACGGTCATTGGAATTTCATATATCCTACCATTTTCCACGAGAATTCTGATTTATTGGCTAAGAGGCGAAGAAATAGATTTATCATCCCATTCCAATCTGATCAAGAACGAGAAAAAGAACTA